TAGAATTTTTATAATAATATCTCATTCTCGAATTTGAATTCGTTTGTTTTCTCGATTCTACTCTTTTTTTTTTTTTCAACACTAATATTGACAACAGTGTATCAAACAAATATAATCCGATCGTGAATAAATTGATTGATTTATTCACGTTACAGAGGCTTTTTTTTTACTTCAGTGAATGGTGAGTTCGTTGGACTTTCTCGGATACAAACATGAAGTTCCTTTTTGATTCAAATGTAAATAAATAGTAAATAGAAATGGAAAAATAATAAAAAGAAATTACAAAAATGAATAATGTATACCACTCTAGACAAAAGGGGTGGTTCATCTTTTTTTTTTCTTTTTCGATTGTATCCACACATCCGACTTTTTGGGGGGGAGGGGGTTGCTAACTCAATGGTAGAGTACTCGGCTTTTAAGTGCGACTCCATTTTTTACACATTTTTATGAAGCGATTGTTTTGTCCATACCCTCGGTAGAGTTTGTAAGACCACGACTGATCCAGAAAGGAATGAATGGAAAAAGCAGCATGTCGTATCAATGGCGAATTCGAAAAATATTTCATTCTTATTGGATCCGACCATAATTTTTGTTTTAATTCTCGGCTCGGAACAAAAAAAGATTCAGTTGGGTTTAATTAATAAAGGGATAGAGCTTGGCAACTCCAATTATAGGGAAACAAAAAGTAACGAGCTTTCATTTTTTCATTCGAATGATTACCCCATCTAATTGTACGTTAAAAATATATTAGTGCTTGATGCGGGAAAAGCTTTTCCCATGAATGGATTTTAAAGTTTTGTTATGAGTCCTAACTATTAGCCATTCTCCATTATGAGGTGGCAATAAATGTGTAGAAGAAAGAGTATATTGATAAAGATATTTTTTTTTTTTCCAAAATCAAAAGAGCGATTGGGCGGATAAAATAAAGGATTTCGAACTAGCTTGTTATCCTAGAACAATCAGATGGAAAAAGCGAGTGGAGAGAGTCCGTGTTATTTTCTAGGTATCTATTCATATTCGTTCTAATTCGAATATATATATAATGAATATATATATATATAATAATAAATAACCAGTATATATAATAATAAATAACCAGTTTTGACTGTATCGCACTATGTATCATTTGATAATCCAATGAATCTCTGATCCTTTGACAAAATAGAATTTTAAAGATGGAGGACTATCAAATATATTTAGAACTAGATAGATCTCGCCAACAGAACTTCCTATACCCACTTATTTTTCGGGAATATATTTATGGACTCGCCTACGGTCATGATTTAAATAGAAATCGATCCATTTTGGTGGAAAATGTGGATTATGATAAGAAATCTAGTTTACTAATTGTAAAACGTTTAATTACTCGAATGTATCAACAGAATCATTTGATTCTTTTTGCTAACGATTCTAACAAAAAAAACCCATTTTGGGGTTATAACAAGAATTTGTATTCTCAAAAAATATCAGAGGGTTTTGCCGTCGTCGCGGAAATTCCATTTTCCAGACAATTACAATTCCGTTCTTTTTTAGAAGAGTCGGAAATTGTAAAATCTTTTAATAATTTGCGATCAATTCATTCCATTTTTTCCTTTTTCGAGGATAAATTTACATATTTAAATTTTGTTTCAGATGTACAAATACCCTATCCTATTCATCTGGAAATCTTGGTTCAAAGTCTTCGATACTGGGTGAAAGATCCCCCCTTCTTTCATTTATTAAGATTGTTTATTTATGAGTATTGTAATTGGAATAGTCTTATTACTAAAAAAAAACTGATTTCTACTTTTTCAAAAAGTAATCCAAGAATTCTCTTGTTCCTATATAATTTTTATGTATGTGAACACGAATCCATCTTCCTTTTTCTACGTAAGAGATCCTCTTATTTACGATTAAACTCTTTTATCGTTATTTTTGAGCGAATCTATTTCTATGCAAAAATCGAACATCTTGTGGAAGTCTTTTCTAAGAATTTTTCGTCTACCTTATCATTCTTTAAGGATCCTTTGATTCATTATGTTAGATATCAAGGAAAAGCCATTCTGGCTTCAAAGAATGCGCCTCTTTTGATGAATAAATGGAAACACTATCTCATCTATTTCTGGCAATGTCATTTTGATGTTTGGTCTCAACCTGGAACGATCCATATAAATCCATTATTATCCGAGCATTCATTTCACTTTTTTTGGGGGGGCTATCTTTCAAATGTGCGGCTCAATTTTTCAGTGGTCCGGAATCAAATGCTAGAAAATTCATTTCTAATCGAAATTTTTATGAAAAAGCTTGATACAATAGTTCCAATTATTCCTTTAATTAGATCTTTGGCTAAAGCGAAATTTTGTAATATATTAGGGCATCCCATTAGTAAGCCTGTTTGGGCCGATTCATCCGATTTTGATATTATTAACCGATTTTTGCGGATATGCAGAAATTTTTCTCATTATTATAATGGATCCTCAAAAAAAAAAAGTTTGTATCGAATAAAATATATACTTCGGCT